GATTCAACTAAAGGAAGAATTGGAACAATTGTATCAAGTTTATTTATGGTATTATCTATTATCAACGAATTTTCGAGCATTTGACTCCGTACCACTAAGGGGTTTAGACATACACTTGAAAGATAACCCAAAAGGGAGAGGGAATGCTTGGATAATGAATTTATATAGATCTTTTCCGGGTGAAACCCCACATCAAAATGACATTGACATACATTGACAAAATAATATTTCCACTTTTTCATCGGAAAAAGCCTATCTTTTGAAGCCAGAATAGATTTTCCTTCATATCGAAAATAATGTATGAAAGAATCCTTAACCAAGCATAGGGTTGCCCGAAAATCGTTAGTAAAGCTTTCAGCAAAATCTTCTATTTTTTCATAGAAATATATTCGTTCAAAAAGGACTCGAAAAAATGTTGATTGTAAATGAAAAGATTGGTTACGAAGAAAGAAGAGAATAGATTCGTATTCATATACATGAAAATTATATAAGAACAAGAATAATCTTGGATTGTCCTTTGCAAAAATGGAAATAGATTTCTTTGAAATAATAAAACTGTTCAAATTCCAATACTCATGAAGAAAGAGTCGTAATAAATGTAAAGAGGAGGGATCTCTCACCCAGTAACGAAGTGTTTGAATCAATTTTTCTAGATGGATAGGGTAAGGTATTAGTACATCTGACACATAATTTAAATGTGGAAACTTACTCTCTAAAAAAGGAAATATTGAATGAAGGGATTGTAAATTATGAGATTTTACTATTTCTGACCTTTCTAAAAGGGATACTAATCGTCGGGAAAATGGAATTTCTACAATGACTGCAATCCCCCCCGATAGCATTTGAGAATGCAAATCTTTGTTGTACCTAAAAAGTAGATTTTGGTTTGAATCATTAACAGAAAAAATCAAATGATTCTGTTGATATGTTCGAGTAATTAAATGTTTTACAACTAATAAACTTGATTTAGATTTAATGTCATAACCCCTATTTTCCAACAAACTAGATCTATTTAAACCACGATCACGAACAAATGTATAAATATACTCCCGAAAGATAAGTGGGTATAGGAAGTCATTTTTTCGAGACCGATCTAGTTCGAAATATCTTTTGTATTTCTCTATTTTCATTTGAAATTCAATTTAATTGAAGCAAAGATAGGAGATTTTGGGGGTTATTCAATAATACATAGTGCGATACAGTAAAAACAAAAAAGTATAATAAGAAAAGAATAGATACTTCAGAAATTGGCAAATTGATCAACGGATTCTCTATTTTCTCTTTGTTCCATCGAATCAATTTATGTTCATTATAGGATAAGAAGATGGTTAGAAATCCTTTATTTTTTCACGCCAATCGCTCTTTTGATTTTGGAAAAAAAAGTTATTTATCAATATACTCTTTCTTCTACACATCTAATTCCCCTTACAGTGGAGAATGACAATATAGTTAGGATTTATTAAAAAAATGGAAAATCCATTCATGGAAAAGCCTTTCCGCGCGGGCACTAATTTCTTTTTAACATCCAATTAGATCGGAAAATCGTTCAAATTAAGAACGGGAGCTCGTTGCTTTTTTGTTTCCCGATAATTAGAGCCATATAACTCTATCCATTTATTAACTCAGACCCACTTTAATAATAGAAATATTATAATTTTTTTTCGTTCTATGTTCCGTACCAAGAATTCAAACAAGGTTTGGAACCGATCCAAAAAAATTTAGCAGAATTCTCCATTAATACGACATGCTATTTTTTCCATTCATTCCTTTCAGCAGGATCAGTCGTGGTCTTACAAACTATACCAAGGTATGGACGAATTTATTTCTTCATACAAATGCGTAAAAGACGTTAGCCGCACTTAAAAGCCGAGTACTCTACCATTGAGTTAGCAACCCCCCCAAAAATTACGTTATGTAGATATAATTATCATAAAAAAATAGAATCATCATTAAAAAATTTAATAACAAATTAAATAAAAAAAAGAAAGATAAAGTCAAATTTATATGATTTACAAATTTCTTATGGATGAAATATATATGTATATCATATTTCTTAATATACTATACTGGATTTGCTTTATTTTCTATATTTTATTTTATAAGTTATTTGCTTGCTTTTATTTTCTAAATTTTCTATTTTATTCTTTATTATTATAAACTTTATTATTATAAATTATATATATATATTATTTTATATATATATATATATTTCAAAATTTTTATATTTTGTACAAAGATATAAAATATATATATAAAACTTAAAAAAACTGAAAGACTAAAATAAAGAGATAAATAGATCCGAAACTAAGATCTAATTGCCCAGATCGAATTATATTTATTTGATACACTGTTGTCAATATGAATGTAAATGTGTTGAGAAAAATATCTGCAATGAAGATTAGTTAAAATAAAAAACCAAAATTGCCTTTATTATGCTCTTACATAGAGACAGGGTTGTTCACAAAGACATATTTTTATATATAAAATTCGGGATGCTCTGGGACGGAAGGATTCGAACCTCCGAATAGCGGGACCAAAACCCGTTGCCTTACCACTTGGCTACGCCCCATTTATATTTTGATTCAACACAAATAAACACTACTATTGGTATTGGTTCTTCGTCAATTCACTGAATTTGTTGATCATAATATAGAATTCTATTAAGATATTGTATGAAAATATGATTTCTTCTATTCTTTTTTTAGTTAAGAATTGAAGGATTTTTGATTGGGTAAGTTTAAAGTTTTTGGTCTACCTTACTTCTTTTTTATTACTTGATACTTTATACTTTAAAAAATATCAATTTTTATATCAATAATCTATTAATATCAATAACCTATTAATAACTCAATCAAAATGAAATTCTCTTCAAGAACAAAATGTTTGTTATGCTTAATATTTTTAGTTTGATTTGCATCGGTTCTACCCTTTATTCAAATTCAAGTAATTTTTTCTTTACAAAATTGCCCGAAGCCTACGCCTTTTTGAACCCGGTCGTGGATGTTATGCCAATAATCCCTCTGTTCTTTTTTCTATTAGCTTTTGTTTGGCAAGCGGCTGTAAGTTTTCGATGAAATCTTTAATACTGTCCTCAAAAAATTTATAATTTATTCGATAAACAAAATTATAGTACTTAAGATCGGATAAGTTTTTATAGTATAAGTTTATTGTATAGACATGAAAAATCTGGATTATCCCATTTCCCCATTCCGAGCTTTTTTCCATGTCATTGAAAAAAACCTAGTTCTAGTAGAGTACCCCGCAATATCGAATTGTGGGGATAAAAAAACTTGCAATGAAAGACTCCACTCTATATTCAAAATGAATTTAGAAAAATTCTTTGCTCTTTCTAAAAATTTCTAGAAACTGCTTTATTTCTTTGTGTCAAAATATGATATAAAATACGATATATAGAGAATCTATTTTCTTTTTTTCCAAACCAAAAAAAGATCTTGGAGATTGTCTAATGCTTACTCTCAAACTCTTTGTTTATACAGTAGTGATATTTTTTGTTTCTCTCTTCATCTTCGGGTTTTTATCTAATGATCCAAGGCGTAATCCTGGACGTGAAGGTGAAGAATAAAACAAAAAGAAAAATACGGCTTTTTCCTTGCTTAATTTTTCAATGTTCTTAGCATTTTAACTATATCTACATTTTGATCTCTAACTATAACTATTACTACATTTTTATCTTTAACTATTAACTAAATAAATAAAGCAAAAAGGTTTGATAAATTTAAAAGATAAAAAATACCAAATCATCAATGAAACCGGAAAGAGAGGGATTCGAACCCTCGGTACGAATAATTCGTACAACGGATTAGCAATCCGACGCTTTAGTCCACTCAGCCATCTCTCCCAATTTAAAATAATTACTATTTTAAAGTTAAATAAGTAAAGCTTAAAAAAACAAAGCCTCTTTGCTATGTCTCTTTTTTTTATCTTTTTGTACTTTAATAATCAAATATATAATAATAATCAAATATATAATCCGAATAATCTTTAATTTTAATATATAATCTCAATATATAATCTCAATAATCTAAATATCTATAACTATAAAAAAATATAATAGTTTTATTTTTGTCCAAAAATGTTATTTTCACAACCTGGCCCGTGTCACGGGCCATTCTTGTTGAAAAAATTGTATTAGAAATTTTTTAGATAAATATTAGAATTAGATAAAATTGCTTATTTGATTCGAAAACAAAATACTTGTTATTGAAACAATCTGAAAGAGGACTATTTCCATTCCTATCCTATAGATCGAATGATATAAAGTCAACGAGTCCTTTTTCCCTAATCTCGTTGGGTCCATGAAGAAATACAATATCAACGCTATACTTTTCATGATTCTTTTATGATCCTACCAGGATCGTGTCCCGTCCTTTTACTCGACAAAAGATTCATTTCTATACAATAATCGCATCATAGCGGGTATAGTTTAGTGGTAAAAGTGTGATTCGTTCTATGATAATCCAAAAAGTTAAGGGATCTTCGGCATATAATATATCCCGATCAAAAACTTTATTTCTAAAAAGGATTAAATCCTTGACCTCTCAATAAGAATTTTGAGGAATAATATACATTCTCGTGATTTGTATCCAAAAGTCAATTAGAAATTGAAAAATTGGAATTTGGATTATAAGATTACGAAACATAATTTTTGACTTTCAATTGAATAAGTATGAGTAAAGAATCTATGGATAAAGACAGAAAAGCTTATTTCTAATCGTAACTAAATCTTCAATTTTGGATTTGTTTTGTCTAATCGAGATTGAAGCAAAATTGAATATTAAACGATGACTTTGGTTTACTATAGACATCGACATCTTGTTTTATCTCGGTAGAAAAAAGGCCTTTTTCTAAAGATTTTATCAAATAGAAATAGAGAACGAATTAATTAGAACGATTATTCAAATCCCCTCGTCTAGAAGGATCATCTAAAAAGCGCGTTGTTTTAAATGCATTAACATTAAGACAAAAAGGGCTGACATAGA